GCTAAGGACGGGAAGGAAGAAAGCGAGTGATCTGGTAATTCCTCATCCTCAAAGCAGTCCTTCCTGTAGTCTCAACAAATAAGTAATTATAGGAGTAAAGTGTTGATATAATTCGAAGAAGCAAACGACAATTTAATTTCAAGTTAATAAAGAAAAAAAGTAAAATAAGTATGTAATCTAAGGTACTTTTTTACATTTCTAGGATTAAACAAAAGGATTCGCAAATAAAAGTGCTAATGCCACAACCAGTCCATAAATTGTTAAAGCTTCCATAAAAGCTAGACTAAGCAATAAAGTACCTCGTATTTTACCCTCTGCTTCTGGTTGTCTCGCAATACCCTCTACAGCTTGGCCTGCAGCAGTACCTTGACCAACTCCGGGTCCAATGGAAGCAAGTCCTACAGCCAATCCAGCAGCAATAACGGAAGCGGCAGAAATCAGTGGATTCATGGTAAGTTCCTCGCACAAAAAAAAAAAATAAATGGTTAATGATACAATCAACCAATGAATTATTACTTAATTTTATCATTAAGTTTGATCATTAAGATCTATTGGGTCGGAGTAACTAAAAACTAATGATAATACTACTGAATCGTCAGAACTACTTCGATATCTCGTTTTTTGTTTCTACCCATGATGAAGTTTTTGTAAATCCATATACATATGGCTCTAGTTATTGCATTTCTTTCTTTCCAACCATTCTTTCATTCCATCCTTCGTTCTTTACTCTTCTATATCCTTGAGTTCATCTGTTTTTTCATCCAATCCACAATCACAAATGAAACAGAAGAAAGGACTTGACTTATCTTGTAATCCATCTAATCTAAATGCAGTAAACTGCAATCAAATCAATATATGCAATCATCAATATATGCAATGGATATCAATATGATTGATATCAACGATATCAATATATCAATATAACGATATCAATATGTATATCAATACATATATATATATATTTTTTATTTATTTTGCTATATATATTGCTATCTATATATATTGCTATATATATATATTACATATATATAGCATATAGTTAGATATATATATAGTTAGTTAGTATATAGGTAAGGCATAAGGACTTCTATTTATATATAGATAGGACTATATAACTAGTGAATATCTAATATTACATATACATATTACATATACATTTCTTTCTTCCATAACGTAAACTGGCCACATTTTATATTGAATCGGATTATAGAATCATTCCTCGAAACCCACACAAAAAGTGGCTGGACTTATAAACATTACATACATCTAGTGTGACCTCCCCAACCCATCCTTTTTTTTTTTACAATTCCGTAATATCGTTCATCTTCTCTCCTACGACTCTAGGTCATATATTCATACGTATTTATATCTATTATGTTCTCCAACCAAGCAGATTATCTTGAACCATGCATGAATTGGGATAAGCTAAAAAAAAAAGACTATTTCGAAAACTAGTCAATGATGATCCTCCATGGATTCACCTATATAAGCCGCGGCTAACGTTGCAAAAATAAGAGCTTGAATACCACTTGTAAATAATCCAAGAAACATGACAGGTATAGGAACTACTGAAGGGACTAAAGAAACAAGAACAACAACTACTAATTCATCAGCCAATATATTCCCGAAAAGTCGAAAACTAAGAGATAAGGGTTTTGTGAAATCTTCTAGGATGTTAATTGGTAAAAGTATTGGAGTTGGTTTGATGTATTTCTCGAAATAACCCAACCCTTTTTTGGTAAGACCTGCATAAAAATATGCCACTGACGTGGGTAAAGCTAAAGCAACAGTAGTATTTATATCATTCGTGGGCGCAGCTAACTCCCCATGAGGTAACTGTATGATTTTCCAAGGTAAAAGGGCACCTGACCAATTAGAAACAAAAATAAATAGGAACATAGTTCCAATAAAAGGAACCCAAGGTCCATATTCTTCTCCAATCTGGGTTTTGCTCAAGTCTCGAATAAATTCAAGGACATATTCAAAGAAATTCTGACCGTCGGTCGGAATGGTTTGTGGATTCCGAACAGCTATGATGGCTGAACCTAACAAGATAGCAATTACGACCCAAGAAGTGATAAGTACTTGGGCATGGATTTGTAAACCTCCTATTTGCCAATAGAAATGTTGGCCTACTTCTACACCCGATATATCGTATAACCCCTTGAGTGTTTTAATGTAACATGGTATAACATTCATATTGTCCTCTGATAGAAATTGAACTTCAAAAAAGGAATTAGTTTGATTCAACCATTTCTTTCTCAACTCACCAACTTGAATCATTAATCATATATTTAGGATACCAAGAAATCACATAACATCATAATATATATCAATATCCCCAGTTCTTTTTTTTTATCTATTTTTTAAAATTCAAAAAAAAGTAACCGATCCAATAAATCTATGGAGTTGCCCAATAATTAACATTAACTAATTTTATTATTCTTAATCTTAATCATAATCAACGATTTCTTATATAGCTAGAACGACCTTCACAAATTGCGGATACTAATTTGTTAAGAATCAATCGAATTGAAGCTATAGCGTCATCGTTGGCTGGAATCGAAATATCTGCAAGATCTGGGTCACAATTTGTATCGATTAAACAAATCGTTGGAATCCCCAAAATGGCACATTCTCGAAGAGCCGTATATTCTTCTTGCTGATCAACGATGATCACAATATCAGGCAATCCCGTCATATATTTGATCCCACCGAGATATGTTTGCAAGGTAGATAATTTTCTCTTCAACATTGCTGCATCTCTTTTGGGGAGACGGTTGAGTTTCCCCATCTTTTCTTCTGCTCTTAAGTCCCTGAACTTATAAAGTCTCGTTTCCGTAGTGGACCAATTCGTTAACATACCACCGAGCCATTTTTGATTAATAAAATGAGACCGAGCCCTTATTGCAGCTGATGCTACTGAATCCGATGCTTTATTTTTGGTACCGACGATTAAGAAGTTTTTTCCCCTACTTGCTGCATCAAAAACTAAATCACAGGCTTCTGATAAAAAACGAGCAGTTCTAGCGAGATTTGTAATATGAATACCTTTACGCTTTGCAGAAATGTAAGGGGCCATTCTAGGATTCCATTTCTTAGTACCATGACCAAAATGAACTCCTGCTTCCATCATCTCTTCCAAATTGATGTTCCAATATCTTCTTGTCATTTTTTCCCACACTTCCTTTTTGTTTTTTCTTTTTCGTATTATTAACAAAGAGACGAGGTACCTTGAAATAAATAATTGTTCCGATGGAACCTTCTACCGGGGATTGACCATTGATACACGGCACAAACCATAATTTTTTTTAATTACTTATTTTATTTATTACCAAATCAATAATCAGACCAGTATAGTTAAAAGATAATTAAAGTGAAAATGAATCCGCTCTTAGGAATCATTAAATCGCATAAATGATTGTTCTGATGTCTCATGTAAATTTGTCTCATGGAAATTGTTTGTCGCGTAAGAACAAAATAATTCTCTATGGTGTAACAAAATATCTCTCATTTCCAACTCGAATAGATTTTTTCTTTTGATTTCCAAATAAATGTTTTTGTCTTGCCTTGAACGGTGCACAAATTTTTGGAATCCGGTACCAACAGGTATAATCCCCCCCAGAACAACGTTCTCTTTCAGGCCTTTCAACCAATCAATACGACCTCGTAGAGCAGCTTTTGCTAAAACTCGAGCGGTTTCTTGAAAACTTGCTTCGGATATGAAACTTTGAGTATTCAGAGACGCTCTTGTTATTCCCAATGAGATTGCCCGATAACAGATTGATTCGTCCAAAGCGCGCCCTGCTCGTTCTGCTCGCAACAATCCGATTAATTCTCCAGGCGAAAAAACATTAGACATTCCATCTTCTGAAACCAACACTTTTGATGTTACTTGACGTACAATAATCTCTATATGTCTATTATGGATCTGTACCCCCTGGGATCGATAAACCTTTTGGATCTTATTAACCAAAGAGATACGACTTTGGGCTATGGTTAGCTCAGCTCCAATCAAAAACCCCCAGGGGATCCCAAGAATTCTTGGTATACACTCGTTCCAACCTTCAACTCTCCTTTCGAGGTTCATCGATATTGAATCAATCGAACGCACTTCTAAGATTTGTTCTACTTTTGGAAGACCTTGCGTTATGTCACCAGATCTCGATTTTTCATATATAAATGTAACTAATGTATCTCCTTCGTAAAGGATTTTCCCATAATGACCATGAACAGTTGCTCCAGGAGTAGCCAAATAAGACTTAGCCGATCTTATAACTAAAAAGTCGACATTAACAATTAAAATTTGACCAGATTTTTTTACGTGTGGTTCGTATTTAAATAGACATACATTTTCACAAATAAATTGTCCAAGGCTAATTTTGATCGATGTCTCTTCACAATAATCATGATGGAGAAAGCACCAATTCAAATGGAATGGGTTCAAAACGATGTTACTGCATAGATCGGGATTATAAATCCTCCTATTTTCATCTATTAAACAGTATTTAAGTACTTGAAGTACTTGGAAAATCTGTTTCAAATTGTCAAGTAGCAAATATTTCTTTAACACGATCTGATTATGAGTTATTAAATGGTAAGATGAATAAAAATTCGATATTTTAGGTACAATAGCGCCTAAGGGACCTAAATAATCCCTAATTGGAATTAGGGGATCCGATTCTTTTGTCACATTGTTATATTTCGAACTATTGAATGGACCAATTCGAGAACAATTGGATGATGACAAAATTAGCAAAGATTGGCATTCCTTATTTCGATTCAACAACATACCAATAGTTCCTTGATGTTGGCTAAGTGATTGAATCTTCGCCTTGGAATAAAAAGGATTGATATTGGTGCAATCTAATCCATTATCGGGAATCAATCCGGAACTTGCCCTATCATACCTTTTTCCGGTATACGAAATAGTGGACTTGACTAACTCAATTCTTATGAAATCGCGAATTAGATCATTTGCCCTTACCTCAACAAAGGAA